CCCCTTACTACTAACCGATTCCCAGATCTATCCCCCCTCTTCTTCGATTAACTCGTGTTATTCTTTGTTATTCTTAGATCTTGTTCTTGAGATTGTGAAAAAGAAAGATATTTCTAGATTGTTCGAATTTCTATGTATACTAAACGATTCCAATTCCATATACATAATTTTATTAATTTCTTTTTTCATTTTTTTTGTCAGATAAATCAAAAATTCCAGAGTATATCTTCCCACGGGTCAAAACAACAAAGACCCTTCCAGTATTTTTCTATTGAGTCTTATCTCTTAGAAAGAAAGAGACTTTCCTCCCCCTTTCCCTTTTTTTTCGTTAAATTCAATAAAAAAAAATAGAAGACTTGAAATGAAAGTTTCTTTCTCACATCCATTACACTGTCGTAACAAAAATATCGGATGCGACAATATAGAAATGTTTGGTACATGAAGTCGTGATCTGATAGCTATACATCTAAATAGACTTAGATAGATAGAAATTCATCTTGATCTGTAATCAAAGAACAATATGTGGAAATGGCTCTTATCTTGTGACTTGAAAGATAGGAACAAGAAGATTGAATCGGAAATATCGACAAATTCTTTCCTTTCCAAGTCCAAAGAAATGAAATGAAAAAAGGGAGGTGTCCGGCTGTTCTAATTCAAATTCGATCTCTATCTAATTTGAATATCAGAATAGCGGATATAGTTATAATTAAATGGGTCAGGTCCACTTACTTTTTCTTTTGTTTTGTTGATTTCGAATCTTTCCGGTGGATTTGCTTGGTATAATGGAAAATAGGGATCTTTGGCGATTCAAGAGGCGGCTTATGATTATTCATAATAATGAAAATTTTCCGAACAAATGTTCCATTTTTTAACTAGAACTACTATACTCTAACTCAACTTTAACTCAGTATAATGATAACGTATTATCCGGTTAGTTCCTTTTTTATTCCAAATACAAAAAAAAGCCCCTTATCGGATTTGAACCGATGACTTACGCCTTACCATGGCGTTACTCTACCACTGAGTTAAAAGGGCTTATTTGATTTCATTCCCGGATGAGTCACTATGTAGATAAAATCTCTATATGCAAATATATTATATACATATATAAATAGATTATATACATATATATACAGTATACTCATAGTGACTAGTAGCTTATTTTTGAATAATCCAATGGATTTTCCTAGAAAATCTAGGGTAAAATGAATTGTTTCAAGACCGGCCCTAATTTCTTTTATTGAGATGATCCTTAATGAAAACAAAATTCACTTAATTGATACATAACATACACGTACACTTACTAATTTGATCTAAAATGAATTTCAAGACATTTCATCGAATCATGTCATGAAGAGATTCTACTCCCTCCTGGAACTAAAGCCTTAAAGAACATTTTTGATAACTTTTTTATTTTGCTCCCGCTTACTAGATTCGATTTATCTAGAGAATGTCGATTCTAATGAACGATTCATGAATATGAATGACGAATCAAAAAATTCTATACAATTATGAAAAACGGAAGGATCCCCCGGATCGGATCATTCCATTATATTGACAATTTCAAAAAACTGATCATACTATGATCATAGTATGAGGGCGGTTGGTCAAGTTGGCCCCCATCGTCTAGTGGTTTAGGACATCTCTCTTTCAAGGAGGCAGCGGGGATTCGAATTCCCCTGGGGGTAGGGTACTATGAAAGGAAGTTGACCATGGATTACTAATAAGCCTAAAATTGATTCTTCCTGGGTCGATGCCCGAGCGGTTAATGGGGACGGACTGTAAATTCGTTGGCAATATGTCTACGCTGGTTCAAATCCAGCTCGGCCCAATAATCCGCTAATCTAACATGAGATGGTACAAATCCCCCTGTCCTTCAGAAAGACCCAACGAAGATAAAAAAAAGAATCCAATTTTCTGCGAGATCCCCTATTTCCTTTCCCCGGGATTGTAGTTCAATCGGTTAGAGCACCGCCCTGTCAAGGCGGAAGCTGCGGGTTCGAGCCCCGCCAGTCCCGACCGGATCAAAATCAAATAAATACATCAATTCATTTTTTCCCTTCTATGAACTAGTAAAGGGTGGCGAGGGGCATACTTTCATTTCCAAAGCAAACATTCCCAAAGCAAAAAGGAGTCTTTATTTCTTTTTGCTTTCCTATTTTTTCCATTTCGCTTTTATTGTTTATTTAGGTTTAGAATTATGTAATTAATCGAAGTGGAAAGGCAATCTGATGATCCTTTATCAGACGATTGTCCAAGGAAGACGCAAGGCAGGTTATAGAAAAAACAAGGAAACAGATGAGAAATAAAGGAATTTTGGATTGATTGAGTCAGGAATCCAAATTTGGATTCGGTATGGATAAAAGAACTTCCTATGTTATACTATTCAAGTCTTGACGACGGGTTGATTTGCTAAATCAGATATTGTTATTCATGATATTGATCCGATTCAAGATCATCGAGAGGTAATTCATTCATTGAATTTACAGCCGAAAGATTT